GGATTAAATTATAAGAAATTTTTTAAGTTAAAAATGCATATTTGTGAACAATGTGGATATCATTTGAAAATGAGTAGTTCGGATAGAATTGAACTTTCGGTTGATCCCGGTACTTGGGATCCTCTGGATGAAGACATGGTCTCTCTAGATCCTATTGAATTTCATTCGGAGGAGGAACCTTATAAAGAGCGTATTGATTCTTATCAAAGAAAGACAGGATTAACTGAGGCTGTTCAAACAGGCACAGGTCAACTAAATGGTATTCCTATAGCAATTGGGGTTATGGATTTTCAATTTATGGGGGGTAGTATGGGATCTGTAGTAGGCGAGAAAATCACTCGTTTGGTCGAGTATGCTACCAATAAATTTCTACCTCTTATTCTAGTATGTGCTTCTGGAGGAGCACGCATGCAAGAAGGAAGTTTGAGCTTGATGCAAATGGCTAAAATATCTTCTGCTTTATATGATTATCAATCAAATAAAAAGTTATTCTATGTATCAATCCTTACATCCCCTACTACTGGTGGAGTGACAGCTAGTTTTGGTATGTTGGGGGATATCATTATTGCCGAACCCAATGCCTACATTGCATTTGCGGGTAAACGAGTAATTGAACAAACATTGAATAAGACAGTACCTGAAGGTTCACAAGCGGCTGAATATTTATTCCATAAGGGCTTATTCGATTCAATCGTACCACGTAATCTTTTAAAAGGCGTTCTCACTGAGTTATTTCAACTCCACGCTTTCTTTCCTTTAGAATCAAAATTCAATCAAGTAGAGCTCTAAATTCCATTTTTTTTTGTGACATTATATTAGGCAAGGCAAATAAAACTAATTTAACCTTAATGTTCCGTATGTATATCTAATATAATTCAAATCGATATATAGAATCTTGCCTCTTTCTATATCTCCCAAGAATTTTCATTATTACTAATAATCTCTGTTGGATCGTATTCTAACGGGAATTTTTAAGAAACTCTTTATTAAATTCAAATTTGAATAAAATAATCAAAAAAGCATATAAAATAAATGGATTATTATACATATATTCCATTCTATATTCCTTGCACTTATTATATACTCAATTATTATATATACTCACTTATAGTATAATTATATACGAATTCTAATTAATAACTCATTTAAAAATATATAATATAAGAATAACAGGTACAAATATTAAATCGAGGTACCCATTCTATGACAACTCTCAACTTACCCTCTATTTTCGTGCCTTTAGTGGGCCTAGTATTTCCGGCAATTGCAATGGTTTCTTTATTTCTTCATGTTCAAAGAAATAAGATTTTTTAAATCCGGCTTTTTTCAAGACTTAGACATGTATCATAATATGATATCCACTTTAGTAGAATATCATATAAGATGTGGCTTCCTCCAAACATAAATTAAATGAAAGAGCTCATCTGCATGCGGAAACATGATATATGGTTAAAATTATTATAGCTATTTCAAAATAGCTCAGGATGAGTGATGAAAAGTAAATGTATCTAAATGAATGTAGATATCTATAGGGGATCATATGAAGGGGATGCTAGTATTTTAGATCTAGCCAATTTGATGAATTACGTCTAAAGGTTCACATCAGAATAATGCTAGTTGATGAGAGTTACTTCCGAAACAAAAAAAGAGTAAAGTCCAATTTATTTTGGTTATTCTATCAATTCCAATAAAATGCAACTGGATCTAATATGAGTTGGCGATCAGAACATATATGGATAGAACTTATAACGGGATCTCGAAAAACAAGTAATTTTTGCTGGGCCTTTATCCTTTTTTTAGGTTCATTGGGATTCTTATTGGTTGGAACTTCTAGTTATCTTGGTAGAAATTTGATATCTTTATTTCCGTCTCAGCAAATACTTTTTTTTCCACAAGGGATCGTGATGTCTTTCTATGGCATCGCGGGTCTCTTTATTAGCTCATATTTGTGGTGCACAATTTCGTGGAATGTAGGTAGTGGTTATGATCGATTCGATAGAAAAGAAGGAATTGTGTGTATTTTTCGTTGGGGATTTCCTGGAAAAAATCGTCGCATCTTTCTTCGATTCCTTATGAAAGATATTCAGTCCATCAGAATAGAAGTTAAAGAAGGTATTTCTGCCCGTCGTGTCCTTTATATGGATATCCGAGGCCAGGGGACCATCCCCTTAACTCGTACTGATGAGAATTTAACTCCACGAGAAATTGAACAAAAAGCTGCCGAATTGGCCTATTTTTTGCGTGTACCAATTGAAGTATTTTGAACTGAATTGAAAATTCAGTAATAAAACAAGTAACAAATTGAAATAACTAATAGATCCATCTCCTATAGTAAACCATTTCATTTATATAGAAATAATTTCTATTTTAGGTCCCATTTTTAGAATTGATACATTGGATTAGATATAAATGGGTCATTTCTTGTGAATTATCTCTCTTTTGTCAACCAACTTTTCTTTTTATCCTTATCTTTCGGACTCCTTAATTTAATTAAATAACCAAAAAATTAAATCTCTCCTAACGATAACTAATCATAACTTTACAATTTCTATCTTGTTTTACCACTTATTTTTTATCATCACACTATTCTTCAGAGGCTTTTCCCGGACAGTGGGCGTGAGCAGCCGGATAAATTTTTGGAAACATTTGATATTTTGATAGAAAGGGAATTAGTTCGTTTCCAAATACGAATAATATTAAGATTCATTATTTCAAATGGCTCTTTGGGGCATTTATCAAAAGGACGCAATTTATATGAATTTGCCCAATTGAAATCTCCGGAACCAAAACACTATTTTGGATTATTTCTTCATTCGAATTCGAAGTGGGCTCTTATTCTATATTCTTTCTATATTCTTTCAATATTCCGAACCAATAAATCACAAATAAAAACCGAGCCGGGAATAGATTCAGAGGCTCTATACTTTAAGTATTAAGTATATAAAATTTTCATGCTTGATAGAAATAGTAGATCGCGTAGAGTCGACAAATGGGGTGGGTTCATTAAGAATTCACAGATAAAAAAAATGGCAAAAAAGAAAGCATTCACTCCCCTTCTATATCTTGCATCTATAGTATTTTTGACCTGGTGTATCTCTCTAGTTTTTAATAAAAGTATGGAATCCAGGGTTACGAATTGGTGGAATACTCGGCAATCAAAAATATTTTTGAATGATATTCAAGAAAAGAATATTCTCGAAAAATTCATAGAATTAGAGGAACTTTTCCTGTTGAACGAAATGATAAAGGAATATCCAGAGACACATCTACAAAAGCTTAGTCTAGGAATCCACAACGAAACGATCCAATTGATAAAGATGCACAATGAGGATCGTATCCATACGATTTTACACTTCTCGACAAATATAATATGTTTCCTTATTATAAGTGGTTATTCTATTCTGGGTAATGAAGAGCTTGTTATTCTTAACTCTTGGGTTCAGGAATTCTTATATAACTTAAGCGACACAATAAAAGCTTTTTCTATTCTTTTATTAACTGATTTGTGTATCGGATTCCATTCGCCTCATGGTTGGGAACTAATGCTTGGCTCTGTCTACAAAGATTTTGGATTTGCTCATAACGATCAAATTATATCTGGTCTTGTTTCCACTTTTCCAGTCATTCTAGATACAATTTTAAAATATTGGATCTTCCGTTATTTAAATCGTGTATCTCCATCACTTGTAGTGATTTATCATTCAATGAATGATTGAAAAATGATCCGCTAATATTAATCAAAATATTTGTACATAAACAAAGCAAAGCGTTAAAACTTGTAATTACTCTTTATATTTCTCCAGAGGATTTCTACTATATTCTAGTAAACTTATTTCAGTACATAGCAAAATCGTGGATAGGGAACTATACTAGCAACCTACCCAATTTATTGTAGAAATTTGGGGCTCAATGATTGGACCATGCAAACTAGAAATACCTTTTCTTGGACAAAGGAACAGATTACTCGATCCATTTCTGTATCGCTCATGATATATATAATAACTCGAACATATATTTCAAATGCATATCCCATTTTTGCACAACAGGGTTATGAAAATCCGCGAGAAGCAACTGGGCGTATTGTATGTGCTAATTGCCATTTAGCTAATAAGCCCGTAGATATTGAGGTTCCACAAACAGTACTTCCTGATACTGTATTTGAAGCAGTTGTTCGAATTCCTTATGATATGCAACTGAAACAAGTTCTTGCTAATGGTAAAAAAGGGGGGTTGAATGTGGGGGCTGTCCTTATTTTACCCGAGGGGTTTGAATTAGCCCCTCCCGATCGTATTTCTCCCGAGATGAAAGAAAAGATAGGCAATCTATCTTTTCAAAGCTATCGTCCCACCAAAAAGAATATTCTTGTGATAGGTCCTATTCCTGGTCAGAAATATAGTGAAATAACCTTTCCTATTCTTTCTCCCGACCCTGCTAGTAAGAAAGATGTTCACTTCTTAAAATATCCCATATATGTAGGTGGTAACAGGGGACGGGGCCAGATTTATCCCGACGGGAGCAAGAGTAACAATACAGTTTATAATGCTACAGCCACAGGTATAGTAAACAAAATTATAAGAAAAGAAAAAGGGGGATACGAAATAACTATCTCGGATCCATCGGATGGACGTCAAGTGGTTGATATTATTCCTCCAGGGCCAGAACTTCTTGTTTCAGAAGGTGAATCTATAAAACTTGATCAACCATTAACGAGTAATCCTAATGTGGGTGGATTTGGTCAAGGAGATGCCGAAATAGTACTTCAAGATCCATTACGTGTCCAAGGACTTTTGTTCTTCTTGGCATCCGTTATTTTAGCACAAATCTTTTTAGTTCTTAAGAAGAAACAGTTTGAGAAGGTCCAATTGTCTGAAATGAATTTCTAGATCCGCAAATTGATCAGCATTAAGTTCGTAAAAAGAACAAAATTTTTTTAGGAGGGATTATTTGTCTTCCTAGTCTTTGACACAAGAAAAGGAATTTCCCACACCCCCTTCTTGTGT